CCCAGCAGAAATTACTTGTTTTTCGAGACCCCGTTATAGGTTCTATCCATATATGTTCTGATCGACAACTCATACTTGATCCGGTTGCATTTTATTGCAATTGAGAGAATACCCCAAATTCATTTGACTTGACTCTTTTTGTTTCCGAAGTCACTCTCATCAACTAGCACTAGGTTGATGTGAACCTTTAGGATTAATTCATCAAATTGGTTAGATCTAAAATAATAACATACCCTTTCTCGTATGATCCCACTATAGATATCGACATACATACTATAGATATCGACATACATATAGATACGCCGACTTTTTATTTCGGCCATCCGGCAATCCTGATCTTTTTGAAAATAACTAGAATTCATTTACCCATGTTTCTGCAGGCATAAGATTCCTTTAATCTTCGACAGAAGCCATATGTTATATCATATTCCACTAAATAGATATCTGTGTTATGATACGAGTCTAAGTTTTGAAAAAAAAAATGGATGAGATTTTGTCCTACCGGATCTAAACAATCTTATTTTTTTGAACATGAAGAGATAAAGAAGCCATTGCAATTGCCGGAAATACTAGGCCCACCAAAGGCACAAAAACAGAGGGAAAGTTGAAAGTTGTCATAGAATGGGTACCCCGATTGACTATTTGTACCTGTTATTATTATTTAGAAAGATATCTTATAATAATTATAATTAATTATTGTAATTATGAAATTCTTATTAATATTCTTAATTAAGTTAATATTCTTAATTAAGAATTCCATTTATTAATAAACTTATTAATAAGTATTTAATAAATTGGAATTCAAATTAGTCTAGATCTAAGTATCTATCTAAGAGAGTATATACTGGACTTATTCATCTTTCTACATGACAAATATGTATGATAATCACCTTTCTTATTATTCTTTATCTTTTCCTCGTCTTTTGCTCTTGTCTCCCAATTTTCATTTAATAAAGAAAAAGTTTCCTACAAATTATCGAAGGATTCGTCAGAATCCGATCCAACAGGGATTCTTAGTCAAAATGAGATTCTCAAGAGATAGAGAAAGATAGAAAACTCTATATCTATCTTTCTCTATCTGTCAACAAAGAAAATTCCAATTGTCTTATTTTTACTTGGAGTCCAATAAACTAACTACTTGTTTGCTACAAATAAAATAATTGAACTTAATGTTCTGTTATACTCGAGTGATTTTGATTCAAAGTCAAAGGAAAGAAACCGTGGGACCCAAATAACTTATTCAGAATACTTTTTAAATTCTTACGTGGTACGACTAGATCGAATAATCCCTTCTCGAATAAATATTCCGTCTCTTGTGAACCTTCAGGTACTTCTTTATTCAATGTTAGTTCAATTACCCTTTTACCCGCAAATGCAATATAGGCATCGGGTTCGGCAAAAATGACATCCCCCAACATACCAAAACTGGCTGTCACCCCACCGGTAGTAGGAGATGTAAGGATTGATACATAGAATAACTTTTTATTTGTTTGAAAATCATATAAAGAAGAAGATATTTTAGCCATTTGCATCAAGCTCAAACTTCCTTCTTGCATGCGTGCCCCCCCGGAAGCACACACTATAATAAGAGGTAGAGATTGATTAGTGGCATACTCAACCAAACGGGTTATTTTCTCCCCGACTACGGATCCCATACTACCCCCCATAAACCCAAACTCCATAACCCCCATTGCTACGGGAATACCATTTAATTGGCCTAGACCGGTTTGAATAGCCTCAGTTAATCCTGTCTTTTTTTGATAAGAATCGATACGATCTATATAAGGATCCTCCTCCGAATGAAATTCAATGGGATCCAGAGAGGCCATCTTTTCATTCATAGGATCCCAAGTATCCGGATCGATCAAAAGTTTGAGTCTCTCTGAACTATTCATTTTCAAATGAAATCCACATCCTTCACAAATATACAATTTTTCTTTCAAAAATCTCCTATAATTTAATGTATAACACTCATCGCACATAAGCCACAAATGTTTGTATTTGTGAGTGTAATTCTCCCTAGGATTAGGATCACTTCCAGAGTCAGAGTCATCCTCCTGAGGATCACCCCCATAGCTAGGGTCATCCTTCTGAGGATTACTTCCATAGTCAAGGTAAGGCTCCTCAATATATCTATCTATCTTCTGAGGATCTCTTTCTATTTTAAAGCAAGTATCCTCAGGATATCTATCTATTTGAAGGTAATCCCCCCCGGGATTTCTTTTTTTTTGAAGGTAATCCTCCGGATCACTTTCGTAGGCATCCGGACCATTTCCATATCCATAAAAGTGGCCATTCGAATCACTTCCATAGTCAGGGCCATCCGTATCACTTCCATAGTCAGGGCCATCCGTATCACTTCCAGAGTCAGAGTCATCCTCCTGAGGATCACCTCCAAAGCAAGGGCCATTGAAATATTTCTCTATATGATAGTCAGCCTCCTCAAAAAATGCTATTATCTTCTCACAATCTCTTGTAGCGTCAGGGTCATCCTTCGGAA